GTAGCTGCCGCACAGCTCCTTATTTACGTGGGAGCTATAAATGTTTTAATTATATTTGCTGTCATGTTCATGAATGGTTCAGAATATTACAAAGATTTTCATCTTTGGACCGTTGGGGATGGCGTTACTTTGTTGGTTTGTACAGGTATTTTTGTTTCACTAATGACTACTATTCTGGATACGTCATGGTACGGGATTATTTGGACTACAAGATCAAACCAAATTATAGAGCAAGATTTGATAAGTAACAGTCAACAAATTGGAATTTATTTATCAACAGATTTTTTTCTTCCATTTGAACTCATTTCGATAATTCTTTTAGCTGCTTTGATAGGCGCAATTGCTGTGGCCCGCCAGTAATAAATTTTTCGAACTAGTAACCGAAATCAAAATTAAACTTTGTTCTGTGTTATCACATCCATTTCCTCTCACTTCAATCTTATTTGAAGATTGTTTATGTCTAAAATAGAAATTCTTTTATTTGATCTATTGGCAATAGATTCTCTTATTCAGTACTTTTTTTTATTCTAGTCACTTGAATTCATTAAATTGTTTTTCATCTTGAAATGAATCAAAATTGATAAGGAGTTGGTCAATGATGCTCGAACATGTACTTGTTGTGAGTGCCTATTTATTTTCTATCGGTATTTATGGATTGATCACAAGTCGAAATATGGTTAGAGCTCTTATGTGTCTTGAACTTATACTGAATGCAGTTAATATAAATTTCGTAACATTTTCTGATTTTTTTGATAGTCGTCAATTAAAAGGAAATATTTTTTCAATTTTTGTTATAGCTATTGCAGCCGCTGAAGCAGCTATTGGACCAGCTATTGTTTCCGCAATTTATCGTAACAAAAAATCAACTCGTATCAATCAATCGAATTTGTTGAATAAGTAGTACTGTATTAATCATAGAAATTATACTATTTATCAAGTCAAATTAACATGGATGATACATAACGTATTGATCGTGTTTACAAAAAATGCAAGAAATCAAAGTATCTTGGACCTCTCGTATGAGTCGATCTCGAAACAGATTGATTAGAAAAATTCTGTTAAATCATTGATTCATCTGGTGTCTAAATATATGTATAATTCATTTACAAGTTTACTAGATCGAGAATTTATGATGTTCAAAAATTTATATATCCAATGTCACATTCAGTAAAGATTTATGATACATGTATAGGGTGTACTCAATGTGTCCGAGCCTGCCCCACAGATGTATTAGAGATGATACCTTGGGACGGATGTAAAGCTAAGCAAATTGCTTCTGCTCCAAGAACAGAAGACTGTGTTGGTTGTAAGAGATGTGAATCCGCTTGTCCAACGGATTACTTGAGTGTTCGAGTTTATTTATGGCATGAAACAACTCGAAGCATGGGCCTAGCTTATTGATCTCTTTCCCAAATCCCACCTGAATATATTTTATTTTTTACCGACAAAAATCCCCCTGCTCGAAAAATAAAATATATATTTTATTTTTCGAGCACGGATTTTTCTGGTCCAAGTGTATCTTGTTTTTACTACGAATTATTTTCCTTGGTTAACAATAGTAGTAGTTTTGCCAATATTCGCGGGTTCCTTAATTATCTTTCTTCCTCATAGAGGAAATAAGATAATTAGGTGGTACACTATATTTATATGTACCGTAGAACTCCTTCTAATAACTTATGCATTCTATTATCATTTCCAATTGGACGATCCATTAATGCAACTGACGGAGGATTATAAATGGATCAATTTTTTTAATTTTTACTGGAGATTGGGAATAGATGGACTTTCTATAGGACCTATTTTGCTGACAGGATTTATCACCACTTTAGCTACTTCAGCGGCTCGGCCGGTTACTCGAGATTCCCGATTATTCCATTTCCTGATGTTAGCAATGTATAGTGGTCAAATAGGATCATTTTCTTCTCGAGACCTTTTACTTTTTTTCATCATGTGGGAGTTAGAATTAATTCCCGTTTATCTACTTCTATCCGTGTGGGGGGGAAAAAAACGTTTATATTCAGCTACAAAGTTTATTTTGTACACTGCAGGAAGTTCCGTTTTTTTATTAATTGGAGTTCTGGGTATCGGTTTATATGGTTCCAATGAACCAACATTCAATTTTGAAATATCAGTTAATCAATCTTATCCAGTAGTACTGGAAATAATATTCTATATTGGATTTCTTATTGCTTTTGCTGTCAAATCACCGATTATACCTTTACATACATGGTTACCAGACACCCATGGAGAGGCACATTACAGTACTTGTATGCTTCTAGCCGGAATATTATTAAAAATGGGAGCATATGGATTGGTTCGGATCAATATGGAATTATTGCCCCGCGCTCATTCTATATTTGCTCCCTGGTTGATGATAGTCGGCACACTTCAAATAATCTATGCAGCTTCAGCATCTCCCGGTCAACGTAATTTAAAAAAAAGAATAGCCTATTCCTCCGTATCTCATATGGGTTTCATAATTATAGGAATTGGCTCTATAAGTGATATGGGCCTCAATGGAGCCATTTTACAAATAATATCTCATGGCTTTATTGGCGCTGTACTTTTTTTCTTGGCGGGAACGAGTTTTGATAGAATACGTCTTGTTTATCTCGGCGAAATGGGCGGAATGGCGATCCCAGTTCCAAAAATATTCACGGCTTTCAGTATCTTATCGATGGCTTCCCTTGCATTACCGGGGATGAGTGGTTTTGTTGCAGAATTAATAGTATTTTTTGGACTAATTACCAGCCAAAAATTTTTTTTAATAACAAAAATACTAATTACATTTGTAATGGCAATTGGAATGATATTAACTCCTATTTATTCATTATCTATGTTACGCCAAATGTTCTATGGATACAAGTTTTTTAATGCTCCAAACTCTTATTTTTTTGATTCTGGACCGAGAGAGTTATTTGTTTCGATTTCTATCCTTTTACCTGTAATAGGTATTGGTATTTATCCGGATTTCGTTTTCTCACTATCCGTTGACAAGGTCGAAGATATTATATCTAATTATTTTTATAGATAATAGATAATTTTTTAAAAAATTAATAAAATAAAAAACATCAATCTTATAGTATAATAAGAATAAGATTTTTAAAAAATTCGTTGTACAATTGCAAAAAACAAATGTTTTTTCTTCTCTTAAGTTTATTTTTAACTTAAACTAATGAATTATACTTTTAACCAGATATGTTTGGCCTTTGTAAGAACCTTTTGAATCAAACTAGTGATTCAAAAGGTTCTCCGTGGCTTACACGATGTTTTCTTATATATATACTGTCCCATGTTTATTTGTGTTCATTAGGTCCTTTTTTCAGTTAGATGTTAGGGTAAATGAACCATAACTATGTAGCCCTATTCCTAATAGATTGACCCCAAAATAGCATATCCAAATTATAAGAAATCCCATAGAGGCTACAATTGCAGAATTTACAACCTCAAAATTTTTATTTGTTCGAATATGTAAATAAATCGCAAATACGGTCCAAGTAATAAATGCCCAAGTTTCTTTCGGATCCCAATTCCAATATGAGCCCCATGCCTCATTTGCCCATACTGCTCCCGAAAGAATACCTATGGTTAAAAAGATAAAACCTATACCAATAATACGATAACTCCAATGATCCAATTGTTGAATCAATTGAGACCTATAATAATTCCTAGAAGAAATTAAGGAAGTGTTCCATAAAACATTGTTTCTTTCGTTCATGTATTGGATCTCATCAAAACAAAACGACTCATTATTGCTTTTCTCAAAAAGACTTATGACTTTGCGAGATGTAATGACTATAAGAGCTACTGATAATAATGATCCACATAAAAGAAATGCATAGGCCAATACCATCATACTTACATGCATCATTAACCAATGAGATTGGAGAGCGGGTACTAATAGTACGGATTGATGCATTTCGGTTAAAAAACCAGAAGTAGCAAAGCCTTGGGTAAAAATAACACTTGGCGCGGTTATTGCGCTTAAAGGGTTTATTTTTTTTTTTAAATACGGAACCATATGAATAATGGACAAACTCCATGAAAGAAAAATTAATGATTCGTATAAATCACTTAAAGGTAAATGCCTTGAATAAATCCAACGAGTAATTAATAATCCTGTTATACAGACAAAAGTAGTTTTTATGCCTTTTTCTGATGAATCATATAGTCCTACGCTTTCATTAACTAATAAGATTATCAAACGAATTGAAATTATAATTGAAACAACCGAAAAGGATATATGAGTTAATATATGCTCTAAAATGGAAAATATCATAAAAAAATTATAAAAAAAGAGGAGAATCTCCCAATTATAGAAATGGAAATCGGGAATAGAATTCATTATAGGACTTACTCTTTTATAAGATGCCATGCCGCCACTCGGACTCGAACCGAGATGCTCTAGCACTGCTTCCTAAGAGCAGCGTGTCTACCGATTTCACCATAGCGGCTTTTCAAAATCATAATAACCTGTTTTTATTCAATTGTCGAGGTTAAAGTACTCAATCATTCAATATTTTTGATTTATATTTTATAAGAAACATTGAAATTCATGAATAAAGAAATTGATGAATCAAAACTCGTTTAAAAAATAGTGATTTCAACCTAGTTACAATAATAATACTTATTTTTTATTATTTTATTTAATATTTAGATTTATAGTGTCTATTTTATTTAACGTAACATTAACAATGGAGTTCTTTTAGTTTATACTCTCCTAAAATGGAACTTTTCTAACTACATAGTTTTTACCGCAATTCAATGTTCTTTTTTTTTATTATTATTTTTTTTTATGATCAAAATTGATACATTTCTCGTATAAAATATCCATTGATAAAAGCTTCTTGTCGCATTTAGGTGGATATTTTATACGAGAGATATAAGGATAAGGATTATATATATTGATAATGATTTTTTAAAACGAGTGTTCAGAGAATTCCAAAACAAGTTTTAAACTTAAAAAAATGAGTTTCAACAAATCATTAATTTGGATTAAAGATCTTATATTATGTTTGTTTTTTCTAATAAATATTTGTTTTTTCCTATTTGAAAATAATTTATATATTTGAAAATAATTTATATATAAAAAAATTATTCTATATAAATTAGTATTTAGTATAAATTCTAAACAAAATTCAAAACTAGACTCTTTTTAGAGTCAGAGATAGATCCAGATTATTCCAATGTTTAATTATTTATTTCTTGTTGTACAAAAAAACTTTTTGAATTCCCTGTAGAAAGAGATTTCGCTAATGAAAAAACTTTTAATGCTACCCAATACCCCTTCCTTTTCCAAATATTATTACGAATTCGTTTTTTTGATATGGAAGTACGTTTTTTTGGAACTGCCATTAAAAAATTATGATAGGGTATTTAGTTCTATAGTTGGATGTGAAAGACATCTATTGTTCAAAATCAATTGTTTTTACTATATAATTCTCTCTTTATTGTCTAAATTGGACTCTTTTCATAAAAAAAATAGAAACCCAAAGTGGTTGTGTCTTTATGTTGTTTATTTTCGTCATGCTATATTTATACATGTAATAAAATACATCAAAAAGTTTAAGAAACCAACCTTTTATTTTTGAATTAAAAAAAAACTTAATAATTTTTTTTTATTAATTGGTCAAGCTCAAAAAAAGAGTGCACCTAATGAAAATTTAAAAATGAAAATGAGACTAGTAGTTAATCTGTTAAAGTATATATCATTTTTTATATAAAAAAGAAGTCCTTTTATTTTTGTAATTTCTTCACTCAATTAAAAAACTTCATTGGTTAATGATTCTGAATAAATGAACTAAAAGAAAAAAAAAAGAGTTCTTTTTTTTTTTTTTCTTTTTTCTGGGGTTAAGTTATGGACTGTGTCTGTCTTTTATGAATTCTATTAAAATAACATATTCTTTTTGATGTAATTATTTGTCCTTACTCTCTCTAGAGATTAAAATATTGTATTATGTAAATTGTAATAAGTAATAAGAATTTAAATTTTTATTTTTTTTTGTAGTTTTTTTTATTTTTTTTTGTAGTTTCATAAAATCTTACTTAAAAAAAATAAGTATTTATTTTTCAATAGTAACTTGGTCATTTCATTTGACCAATTCTAACTTCTTTATTTGAAAATTTTTTTTGTTTGAAGTATTTTGAAAAGATTTAGAATAATTAAGAATAAAAAATATTTATTTTAGTTTTACATATCTTATCTTAATTTTTTTATTAACTGACTCCTTTCAAAAAAAAAAATAAGAGTTGATGAATCAGAAACAATTAACTAAGAATAAAATATTTTTATTTATTTTTATGGAATATACATACCAATATTCATGGATCATACCTTTCATTCCAGTTATAATTCCTATGTTAATAGGGGTGGGGCTTCTCCTTTTTCCGAAAGCAACAAAAAATCTTCGCCGCATGTGGGCTTTTCCTAGTGTTTTATTGTTAAGTATAGTTATGATTTTTTCAGCCAATCTGTCTATTCAGCAAATAAATAACAGTTATATCTATCAATATGTATGGTCTTGGACCATCAATAATGACTTTTCTTTAGAGTTCAGCTACTTGATCGATCCACTTACTTCTATTATGTTAATCTTAATTACTACTGTTGGAATTATGGTTCTTATTTATAGTGACAATTATATGTCTCATGATCAAGGATATTTGAGATTTTTTGCTTATATGAGTTTTTTCAATACTTCAATGCTGGGATTAGTGACTAGTTCTAATTTGATACAAATTTATATTTTTTGGGAATTAGTTGGAGTGTGTTCTTATCTATTAATAGGTTTTTGGTTCACACGACCGATTGCCGCGAATGCTTGTCAAAAAGCGTTCGTAACTAATCGTGTAGGGGATTTTGGTTTATTATTAGGAATTTTAGGTCTTTATCGGATAACGGGGAGTTTCGAATTTCGGGATTTGTTTGAAATATTCAATAGTTTGATTTATAATAATGAAGTTAATTTTTTATTTGTTACTTTGTGTGCCTTCTTATTATTTTCTGGTGCAATTGCTAAATCCGCTCAATTCCCCCTTCACGTATGGTTACCTGACGCTATGGAAGGACCTACTCCTATTTCAGCTCTTATACATGCTGCTACGATGGTAGCAGCAGGAATTTTTCTTGTCGCTCGGCTTCTTCCTCTTTTTATGATTATACCTTACATAATGAATATAATAGCCTTAATAGGTATAATAACATTACTATTAGGAGCTACTTTAGCTCTTGCTCAAAAAGATATTAAGAGAAGTTTAGCCTATTCTACAATGTCTCAATTGGGTTATATGATGTTAGCTCTAGGTATTGGGTCTTATCGAGCTGCTTTATTTCATTTGATTACTCATGCTTATTCAAAAGCATTGTTGTTTTTAGGTTCCGGATCAATCATTCATTCAATGGAAGCTATTGTTGGATATTCTCCAGATAAAAGTCAAAATATGGTTCTTATGGGTGGTTTAATAAAACATGTGTCAATTACAAAAACTGCTTTTTTATTA